AAAAAGAGGGGTTGAAATACTCATAATTTTTTCCAATCAATCAATAAATAAAAAAATAGAAAAAAAGGTTAAAATAATTTTATCGACATGAGTGTTATATATCGAAAAAACTTTCTAACTATTCATTTTGAAACCATTTCTATATTAACATTAAAATATTAACCTAATAGTAGAAAGAGTACCTTGCTGAGTATGGACTTCAAACGATTTAGCTTTAACCATGTTAATTGTTCCACATTATTATTATTGGTTGATAGAGAATCAAAGTAGATTTACCAATGAATCGCGAAATGCTATGGTTCTTAAATATGATTTATTAATTTATTTAATTTATTCAAAAGTAATTCGCGCGATCATGCACCTTTCCCAGTTAGAACGAAAAAAAAAAGTGCAGTTGGTTGGATCCAGCCTATTCTTGAAATAAACAACTCGCACACACTCCCTTTCCAAAAAAAATCAATACACCGAGCACTACACTTAGATTTATTGGATTTGTTGCTAAAATATCGGTATTAAACCCGAAACTCCCGGCGGATGACCAGTAACCTAAGGAAAGGAAAGAATCGGTTACAGTTTTCATAGAATCTCCTCTTAGATATAGATAGACTAATTATCTATTTATTTTTATTTTATATGTTTATTTTCTTTTTTTGTAATTTCCTATTTGCTATTTTATTTAACTCTATTTAGAAAGAAAATTTAAATAGAGTTAAAAATCCATTCATTTATAAATCAATGGATTTTTTTGTCAATTGGAAATTTCCAATTGACAAAAAAAGATGATACTTATCATTATTAGAATTAGGTCCCAGGCGTTATGCCATGTCAATTGCGAAATATCTCGTTTATTGTAACACTTCCTAAAAAAACGTTCCATTGGACTAAGAGGGGGAAGGAAGAGGGCGAGTCGGTCTGCTAATTCCTCATCCTCCAATCATTCCTTCCCATGGGGTTATTGTCCCACCAAATAAAAAATTGTAGGCGTAAAATCTGAATATAATTCGAAAAAAAAGAAGAGCAGTAAGTCCAAGGAAATAAACTAAGAAAAAATACGTATTTTTATTTTAGGATTAAACAAAGGGATTCGCAAATAAAAGTGCTAAGGCTACAACCAGTCCATAAATTGTTAAAGCTTCCATAAAAGCCAGACTAAGCAATAAAGTACCTCGTATTTTTCCCTCCGCCTCGGGCTGTCTCGCGATCCCTTCTACAGCTTGGCCCGCAGCAGTACCTTGACCAACCCCAGGTCCAATAGAAGCAAGCCCGACGGCCAACCCAGCAGCAATAACGGAAGCGGCAGAAATCAGTGGATTCATGATAAGTTCCTCACACCAAAATAAGTAAATAGTTAATGATACAATCAACCAATAAATTATGACTTAATTATTCCATCGCTAAGATATATACAGTCGAAGGAACTAAGAACTCGAAATTGACGTAATAATAAATAGTATTATTGAATCATCAGAACGACTTCGATATTTCTTTTTTAGTTTTTATTCACATAATTTTTGTGAATCCATACGACTTTTGTTCTTCCATTTCATTCTTTTTTCCAAACCATTCTCTTTGAATTTTTCGTTTTTTTTCTTATTTTTTTGATTGAATCTCTTTATTCATTGAATATTCAATTCACAACTACAAACGAAACGGAAGGGCTTCCATTGGAAGCCCTATCTAATATCACATATACATGTGTTTCTTCCATAACGTAAATCAACCATTCATATCTTAGCAATCGGATTATAGAATCATTCTTCGAAACATTCACAAGAGTTGTCTTATAGTAATTAGATTACATACATCTAGTTTGGCCTCCCCTCCCCCCCCCTCCCCTAACCAATCCATTTTTTTTTATTTAAATTTAGTTTTTTTGTAAATCTTTTTTTTTTTTTCTTTTATTATTCGCCCACGCGGGTACAATCAATCTACATGGACAAAGTCGTTAGATCGAATCCTTGCATCGAAATATCAGTATTTGATTGATCGAAGTTCATGTAATTTATTATTTATTCAAATTCTCTTTTGGTCAATCGGTGAGTTGGATGAAATCAACTTGAATGGGAATTATTCTATATAACAATAACATCTTTTTTTTAAGCAGCACGGCTTATTAATACTATAAGTAATACGATAAGAATTCTTAGTCAGATTATGACTACTAATATCTAATAATATTGAATATTGGAATGAAATGAATAAAAGAATAGAAAGAGAATATTCATTCGAGGGGATAGAAATAGACCGAACTGGAATTTTAGGAAAAAGATCTTTTAGATCTCTTTCCTTTTTTTACTTCCCCCTTTTGTTTGTTGCAATTCCCTAATACCTCTACTTAAACTTTTTTGACTATTACTTATATAAATTATGTTCCCTAAGCAGATTATCTTGATCCGCGCATAGATTGCGTAAGACTTAAGTTAAAAAAGACTATTTCGAAAACTAGTCAATGATGACCCTCCATGGATTCGCCTATATAAGCCGCAGCTAAAGTTGCAAAAATAAGAGCTTGAATACCGCTTGTAAATAATCCAAGTAACATTACAGGTATAGGAACCACTGAAGGTACTAAAGAAACAAGAACAACAACTACTAATTCATCAGCTAATATATTTCCGAAAAGTCGAAAACTAAGTGATAAGGGTTTTGTGAAATCTTCTAAGATATTAATGGGTAAAAGGATTGGAGTTGGTTGAATGTATTTACCAAAATAACCTAATCCTTTTTTATTAAGACCTGCATAGAAATATGCTACTGACGTGAGTAAAGCTAAAGCAACAGTAGTATTTATATCATTTGTAGGCGCGGCTAATTCCCCATGAGGTAACTGTATGATTTTCCAAGGTAAAAGAGCGCCTGACCAATTCGAAACAAAAATAAATAGAAACAAAGTTCCAATAAAGGGAACCCATGGACCATATTCTTCGCCAATCTGAGTTTTGCTCACGTCTCGAATGAATTCAAGGACATATTCGAAGAAATTCTGACTGTCAGTAGGAATGGTTTGTGGATTACGAACAGCTATAATGGCCGAACCTAATAAGATAGCAATTACAACCCAAGAAGTAATAATTACTTGGGCATGGACTTGAAAACCTCCTATTTGCCAATATAAGTGTTGGCCGACTTCCACACCGGATATATCGTATAAGCCTTTTCGTGTGTTGATATAACACAATAATAGTGTGTTGATGGAACAAAATAGAACATTCATATTGCCCTCTAAAAAAAATGGAACTTTAAAAATAATTATTTTGATTCAACCATCTCTTTTTCGCCTTGCTTAGTTGACTTATATATTTTGGATACCAACTAATTACATAATACCCCTACTTGTATCTCTTTTGTGCAATTCAGTAATCATAACCGATTTCAGAAATCTATGGAGTTCCCAAAAGAATTTATTTATTTTTATTATTAATCAAGGATTTCGTATATAGCTAGAACGACCCTCACAAATTGCAAATACTAATTTGTTAAGAATTAATCGGATTGAAGCTATAGCGTCATCATTTGCTGGAATCGAAATATCTGCGAGATCCGGGTCACAATTTGTATCGATTAAACAAATAGTTGGAATTCCCAAAATCATACATTCTCGAAGAGCCGTATATTCTTCTTGCTGATCAACGATTATTACAATATCGGGTAATCCCGTCATATATTTAATCCCGCCCAGATATGTTTGCAAGTGAGATAATTGTCTCTTCAACATAGCGGAATCTCTTTTCGGAAGACGATTGAGTCCCCCCATCTTTTGTTCCGTTCTCAAGTCCCTGAACTGATGAAGTATCGTTTCCGTAGTATACCAATTCGTTAACATACCGCCGAGCCATTTTTTATTAACATAATGACACCGAGCCCTTATTGCAGCCCGTGCTACTGAATCCGCTGCTTTATTTTTGGTACCAACAATTAAGAACTGTTTTCCCCTACTTGCTGCATCAAAAACTAAATCACAAGCTTCTGATAAAAAACGGGCAGTTCTAATAAGATTTATAATATGAATACCTTTACGCTTTGAAGAGATATAAGGTGCCATTCTAGGATTCCATTTACTAGTACCATGACCAAAATGAACTCCAGCTTCCATCATCTCTTCCAAATTGATGTTCCAATATCTTCTTGTCATTTATTTATCCGCACTTCCTTTCTTTTTTTAAGAAAAAAAAGAGAGAGACGAGGTGCCCTGAAATAGAAATAAAAAATTGTTCCGATGGAACCTCCTTTTCTACCTCTAACGGATATTGGCCGTTGATCCACGATTCAAGCCATAAATTTCTTTCTATTCTATTTGTTATTTTATTATCTTTATTAAAAAAAAAATGACCGCAAATAGTTAAAAAGTGGGTGAATCCGCTCTTAGGAACCATTAAATCCTCGAAATGGTTCTTTCGGTGTATCATGGTAAATTCTTTGAAATGAAAAAATGAAATAATTCTCTGTGGTGGAACAAAATATCTCTCATTTCCACCTCGAATAAATTATTCGTTTTGGTTTCCAAAGGACTCTTGGTATGTTTCCTTGAACGTTGCACTAATCCTTTGAATCCCGTACCGACGGGTATCATCCCTCCTAGAACAACGTTCTCTTTCAGACCCTTCAACCAATCGATACGACCCCGGAGGGCGGCTTTTGCTAAAACTCGAGCAGTTTCTTGAAAACTCGCTTCGGATATGAAACTCTGAGTATTTAGAGATGCTTTCGTTATTCCCAATAAGATAGCTCGGTAACAGATCGCTTCTTCCAAAGCACGCCCTGTTCGTTCCGCCCGCAACAATTCAATTAGTTCTCCGGGTGAAAAAACATTAGACATTCCATCTTCTGAAACCAATACTTTTGATGTTATTTGACGCACAATAATTTCTATATGTCGATTATGAATCTGCACCCCCTGAGATCGATAAACTTTTTGGATCTTATTAACCAAAGAGATACGACTTTGCACTATAGTTAGCTCAGCACCAATCAAGAATCTCCAAGGAATTCCAAGAATTTTTGTTATACGCTTGTTCCAACCCTCAATTCTCTTTTGTAGGTTCATCGATATTGACTCAATCGAACGAACTTCTAACACTTGTTCCACTTTTGGAAGACCTTGCGTTATATCCCCAGATCTCGATTTTTCATATATAAATGTAACTAACGTATCTCCTTCGTAAAGGATTTCTCCATAATCGCCACGGACGGTTGCTCCCGGAGTGGCCAAATAGGGTTTAGCTGATCTTATTACTACAGAGTCAATTTGAACAATTAGAACTTGACCCGATTTTAGGTGCGGTCCGCTTTTGGCTATACATAAATTTTCACAAATAAACTGCCCGAGGCTAATTATTCTAGATGTTTCTTCACAATAATTATGATGGAGAAAATTCAAATTGAATGGATTCAAAAAGAGGTTACTGCACGAATCGGGATTATAAATTCTACCATTTTCGTCCATTAAATAATATTTAAGCGCTTGAAAAGTCTGTTTTAAATTGTCAAGTTGTAAATATTTAGTTACCGAGATCTGATTATAAGTTATTAAATGGTAAAATGAATACAAATTTGCAATTTGAGGGGCTCTTCCTAATCCTAAAGGTCCCAAGGAATTCCTAATTGGAATTAGACTATCTCTTTTCATTGATTCTTTTTTTATTACATTGGAATATTTTACATCATTGAATGGACCCATTTGAAAACAATTAGATGATGACAAAATTAGAAAAGATTGGCATTCCTTATTCCTCTTCAACAACGTACGAATAGTTACTTGATTTTGGCTAAGTGATTGTTGAATCCTTGCCTTGGAAGAAATAGAATTAAATGGATTGATATTGGTGCGATCTGACCTCTTATCAAAGATCAATCCTGAACCTGACGGATCTTTCCTTTTTCTGATATACGAAATATGGGATTTCACTAAATAGATTCGCAGGAAATCTCGAATCAGACCATTTGTATTTACTTCAACAAAAGAAGCGTGGGCCTCTTCGACAGAAGCACTTTTTTTGTCTTGGTCCCAATTCAACAATAAACAAGTCCGAACTAATTGAATACTTGTGCCATAAATTCCCCGAATTGGGTTGCCATTGCCATAAAGGATATAATTGACAACTCGAAGTTCCAGATTATCCCTTTCGTGCAACAGATCATGGGAGAAAAGTGTTACTAAATTTATACCGTCCGCTATTTCATATATGATTACGGGTCGAGCCAAAACAAAATACTTTTTCTTGTTAGGTGTGATCCATTGGACATAGATCCAATTTTTCAATTTTGTGTTTGATTCCTTATCATTTTTTTTTGCCGTTCCAAGGGGTATCAAGATACCACTGTGCCGGGATATATTATCGATCTCTCCAGGAAAATGGATATCTCCAGAAAAGATTTTAAGTTCAATCCGTTTTTTTTTTCTCTCCACTCGGACCAAGCCGCCCGCTCGGCTTCTTATATTTAAAGTGATTGGTGTATCTATTCCAATGATACTATTGTTCTGTACCATTATGGAAGAAGATTCGGGCAAAATATGTACTTCCTGGGGAATGAAAAAAAATCGATCTATTTTCATTTGGTATTTTGGCTTAAATTCTTTGACTCCTCGATACTCAATCAAATCCTCTTTTTTGAGGATTGAATGCACCTCCGTAGTCCCATATTTAGTAATGCCGGAATTCTTTCTTCTGTATTGAGGATCATCAAAATAAGCAAGAATACTTTTTTTACGAAAAATACCATTTACGGGTATTTCAATTGAAATACCGGAAGGAAGCAGCAGCTCTTTTTCTAGTTCTGGAATCGATTGGAATGGAATAATGAATCTATTTCTTCGTTTCTTTGCCAATAAATAAGAATTTTCGTAGAGAATAGCAGGATATATGAGATTACAATGACCCCTTCGATTAAATTCTGAATAATCAGGAATCTCGCTTTCTTTTTTTTTTTTACCAAAAATATCTGAACTAAAGAATTTTAGTCTTACTTGATCATTATTTCCTGACAGACTAGAAATAGATCTTCCTTCAGCAGAAAGAGAATGGACGTTAATTTTATCTTGATCCTTTTGAAGCGAAAAAGAGACTACACTAGAGTGGCACGAACCTCCTGATAATATCCATAAATGGCTTGTTTTTGGTAAGAGATGGACATTACTGTATGTAAATTCCGGTGCATGGTATACATCGGTACTCCAGTGCATTTCTCCCTCTGAGTCAGAATAAATATGTTTTCGAACCCTCTCTTTTAAATTAAACGTATATGTTCCCGCGCGAATCTCAGCAATAACTTGTTCTGATTCTACATATTGATCGTTTTGAACTAAAAGAAAACTTTTTGGTGGAATAGTCACGTTGTGTATAATATCTTCACTCTCAATAGTTACATACAAGTATATATAACATAGAAAAGCGGGATGCCCGTGACGTGTACGTGTGGGATGAACTAAATCCTCATTGAATTTTATTTTTCCATTAGAAGGGGCTCGTACATGTTCTGCAGTACCCCCTGTGAATACTCCGC